CTGGGATCGCAAATCCCAAGTTTGTCTATGAAGAGCTGATCTAATTGTATTAGTTTCTATAATTGATTTCTTCTGTGTAATACTAATTGATAGGGCCTCATTGATAAGTGCTACAAGATCTGGTGCATTGGAACCCATGGTTATGGACCCGAATCCATTAGTATGGAACATTTTCTTTTCCAAGTGAAATCCCCTAGTATATGAAAGAATGAAAAAGTGCTTTCGTTGTTGTGGAATAAGAAGCCTTCGTATCTTAATGCATGTATTTAATTTATTCGGAGCTATTAGAGCGGGATCCACTTTTTTGGGAATATGAGTCGAAGCAATAACAAGAATATTTCTAGTGGAACATCTTTCACAATCCCCAGAGAGATAGTTCTCTAATAGACCGAGGGATAAGTAATTCGACTCATTCACATACAGATCATGAATGTTTGGAATCCATATTATGCAAGGAGACATTGCTTTTGCTAATTCGAATTGAAGGGTGATATCAAATTCAAATCGGTCTATTTTTGGCATCATCATATACATAGTTAGCACATTCGTCATAGTTAGCAGCTCCGTATCAAGGTCATCATCCATATCGTCACTATCATCAATATCGACATCGTCACTACCATCAAGATCGATATCGTCAATAAGATAATCTTTAGACTTGTCATCCAGGAACTTGTTTGGAAATACCGTAATGAAAGGAACATAGGAGTTTGTCGCTAGGTATTTGACCAAATAGGATCGTCCAGTTCCTATAGAACCTATCACTAAAATACCCCTAGAAGGGGATAGGGCTAAGCGGAGCGAAAAGGGTTTTCCATGAGATGGGAAATGAAAACGATTAGCCCCACACGAGGTTTGTGAATAAGTGATTGTCTGATAATGAGCAAGGAATATCCGTCTTTCTGCTAAACAGGATCTATTGAACTCATAATTCATTAGATACTTTTTATGAATGTCAACTAAGTATCGTAAGTAAATTGATCCCGGTTGTTCAATCATTTGATAACCAGAGTCATTTTTTGATAAATGATCACTATGGGTCAGACTCAATAGAATTTGATCAATCCTTTTTTCTGTCGTTAAGGTGGAGAACTGAACCAAGAATTCTCTTTCTTCATCATCAATCGAATCATTGTTCGTGACCCAGGATTCTATTCTATCATCAATCCAATCACCGTTCACGTTTTTTCTTTTTCTTATCAATGAATAGATCCCTTTACTTGTACGACTTAGATGTCTCGTATTTCTCGAAAAAGTGATTCGATTGATGGGATTTGGTATGATACTTATGAGATCAATGAGATTGATATTCAAATATTTCTTCTTAGAACGTATTGATTTGACCCCATAAGCGGGACCCCCACCCCATAGCATGTTGCCACCAGAAGCAGAACCCCGTATTTCTTCCAGAGAATCTCCTAATTGTTCCAGAGCAACTAGAAAGAGATTCTTTAACCAGAAAGAATTCAGTTCAGATGTAGGATACCTATCCAGAAGTTTTCGCAACTCAATCATGTATGATGGAATCATCAAAGACTTGATCTTTTCTAACTCTGTTTGTAACTCACTGGAGGCTCGGGAAACAGAGAGAAGATGTATACGAACGAGATATCCAGCAACAAGAAGAAGGAAAAGGATTGAATAGAGGAACTCCCGAGCATTTTTGGATCTCAGATGTGTCCATATCAATGGAACGGGTGACTCATTATTTGGATGAATCATTTCTTCGGACAGAAGATTCTGTAAACACTTACTCGAAATCTCACTTATCAGAGTCCATTGCGGAAGAATCTTCTGAGGAATTGGCCATGATATATCCGATCCATGCATAATATCATGAAAAATGGATACAAATTTTGGACTGCTACTTATACTTAGTATCGGCAATGGGTCTGAAAAAGTATCTAAAAGGGTGAAATTTAGATATTTGTACCCTGTCGAAGTAAGGAACCATGGCATATATGTTTGGAACATATCCCATTTTGAGAGATTTGAAAAAGCACTATCTCGTTGAAAGGTTCTATACATCTGCCGTTTCTCAACGCATTTCTTTAGACAAAGACTCCGTTTTTTCCTCTTTCCGGATGGAAAATCTTTCTCAGAACATGGAGTGTGAATCAAACGCATGTTTGAATTGAAACCGAGATACGGATACCAGTTCTTCCCTTCTGAATCAGATAGATTCATATCGGAAAGAGGCTGACAATAAGTTCTTTCAAAATTGACTATCTGTTCCTCTGTTAGAGGTGTTGCAGAAATGTCTGCGATCGAGTAAATAGCTCTACGAACGAATGGATCGGATCGAATTGGAAAATAGAAAGATTTGTACAAGTTATATGTTTCGTTACCACTTTGTGGAAAATCGTTAGGCATGAATATGTCAGATACCTGTGACTCAATTGGTGAAATAGTCTCTCTCTCCAAAAAAATATGTTCTTTTTTATCGACGCGCAAAGAAAAAATTTTGTTGCGAATGAACAAGATATTGAGGAATTGTCCATATGTAAGATCATAATTATTGATACGGGTCTTTTTCACATAAAAAGGAAATCTTTTGTTACAATAGACCCAGAAGCGATGTGGATCATTCAAGAATCGAAGTCGATTTGCTTTATAAAAAGAAGATATCAATGAACTTCTATGAAATGGTTTCACGGGATTCAGCCAATTGTCTCGATCGTAGGATATTATTGAGAAATAGGAATCCGTAAAGGATTTCCTGCGATTATTTCTAGTATGGAATGAGTCAATCATCCACTTTGGTATCTTTTTGAACAAAAATGGTAATATTGTTCCTCCATTGATCAAGAGTTTCGGTCTTTGGGAAGTATCATGATTATCCAATAAGAAGGGTTTCAATTTATTCAAATGAACGATTTGAACGCCTATTGATTCTAACAACGGATTGCAGGGTTGCGGGCCTTTCAATTCATAGATGTGGATCTCGGACCTATGAATGGGGATATTCCCGATACTCACAAAGAAAAAGGGAAGTGACTTGGACAAAAAGGGAAGTGACTTGGACAAAAAGAGAAGTGACTTGGACAAAAAGAAACGAAGTGACTTAGACAAATCTTCTTTATCGATAGCCTCGGACCAATCAATCGAATATTGATTAATACGTAATTGATCGAACACTACTTGAAAACGGTTCTTCTGTTCAGAAATGAAATGTTCCAAATGTTCCTGGAGATTCTTGCTCCCATTGGACCATTTGTATCTATATGCATCAGGATCCCGATTCATGGATCTCTCGGTTCGAGAAATAAGAGGATCAAACCATTCCTTCTGACTCTTTTTCAAATTCGATAAATGTCGGTTGATCATATATTTCATTATAGTTATATGATTCAGAGTATCATTTCCTATTTGTTGATCCCTTTGAATTCCATATTCGAGGTTGCGATCGGATCGATTCATTAAAAAGAATCGATTCGATACATTTCTTATGTACCCATAGGTGCTATATTGGATTTGAATCAGATTTCGGATCAATCTATATTGATTGACTGCCTCCATTATGTTGTTGCTAGCAAATACCGCCGTTTTTCGTTTTGGATCTTCCAAATCATTCCCACAGTAGATCCGGACCGATTCTTTTCTGATCCTTCGATAAAAAGATTCATTCTCTTCATAAAAAAGAGGAGGTAGAATCAATAAAGATTTCTTTTTCGATTCATCTCTGGGGTTGAATACCTTATTCAAGAATTTTTTTTGATCTAACCCGTAGGAATCAATAGAAAAGACAAATCCCCTATGATACACCAGATCCGGCCCGGTTATTGATAGAGTGAATAGATCTGCCATTTCTTGAAATCTCTCTTCTGAGTCAAAATCGTGGTGTAACGCGTATCCCCCTTTGTTCCGGTCATGGAATAGATGAAATAAATCCAAAAATGGATTCTTGTTCAAGAATGAAATCTTATTGGAACTGTCCATATCTGGTTCATCCTTCGGAACCATATAAGATCCCGGATCTGAGGAAATAGGATGAATTGAGACGGTATTTTGTAAATACGTCATTATCTTGAATATATCAACCATTTCTTTATTTTCCGATCGCCAGGAAGGAACAAAAGAAAGATCTTGTTTTTTCTTCAACAATTTCTGATCCCTAGTGGACCTCTCAATAGGATTCGAACCCAGATGAAGTTCTGACCATCTGTCAGAGAAAAAAGAACGAATTGATCTTGTAGGATTCCCAAGAAATTCTTCGATTTCTTCCGGAAGCAGATGATTATTCATCTGCTTCTCACCTTCCGTGAATAGCGGGGACATTGAGGAAGATCCAAAAAGGCATTTCGGGAATCGATCTGATTCTATCTCTGTTCCCTCCGTTTGAAGAAAGGAAGGATCCCAAAGAATCGATCTTTCTTTTACTTTTAGTTGCTGAATCTCTCTTTGATCGATCAATGTGTGATATTCGGGATCCTCATTTCTAATGAAATCTAAATGATCTCTGGATTGATCAGAAGATCCTTTCAATTGGCTAGAATCCGTTACTTGAACGAAAATGGGTCTTGTGGAATCATATTGAATATTTGACAATACATTCCGTACCTTGCTAAAAAACCGATCCTTGTTTACCAACCACACATTGTCTAACCAAATCCAATTCTCTCTCGATACGTTCCTCAACAAATCCGATTCGTGCTGATTCTTTCCCCAACCAACGAAGAGGTCTTGGCGGAATTGCCACATATGATATTGAGCACAATTTTGCAAAGAAATACCCCACTTGTTTCTCGAGAAGAGATGGGAAACACGCCCAATATCATTTGATTGAATAGTTGCCCCAGCGCCTTGTTGTTTGAAGAAATCCCACCCCTCAATTGGTCTTTTTTCGCGAAAAGCAGACATGAGATAACAAATCAAGTCTTTCCCTAAGACTTCGAATAGCTGTCCCGAATTCAAGTTGATTATGTTTCGCTTCGTCCTCGGAGAAAGACGATCAAACAATTCCCAATCATGGTCCTTGCGGGTCGGATCATCCGTATAGGATAAAAAAAGAAACTCCAGATATTTGTATTTGCTATCTTTCTCTTTGAATGAGATCTCAATTCCAGCTACGGTTTCATTAGATACCTTACAACTAGAATCCCTCTTTTTTCCGATCCGGTTCCTCCACCACCGCGAACCCCGGTTAGATTCAGGCATGATACACTTTTGATTTATTGGGAGAACCCAAGTACTCTCTTGCGGATCCACGAAACAACTCTCAGAAATGTTTTTCCCTTTTGGAAGATACAGGAGCGAAACAATCAACCTATTGATATTGGAAGACCGAAAAGATTCTTCCAATGTCCCATTTCTGGGTCCAATGGAATTCATAGGTATAGGAAGAAGCCCTATCAAATAGAGATCTTTTCTTTCAACCATCTTTCGATTGTTAATACGAGATATAAGGACCGCTACTACAAGCAGTACTACACCTTTGATCGTGAAATATCGATTGCTTCTTGAACCCTGTGAATCACGTGAAAGTAGGATACTCCAAATTCGGGGGTCAAAGAGTTTCATAAAGCGTTCTTGGTGGAAAAAAATGTGAGTGAAAGATCCCACTGAATCGAATTTGATCCATGAATCTAAGAAATAGTGAGAATTCTTGATCTCTCTCAATTCGAAGATCCAGGATTTGAATTGATGTCCTTTCATTGATTCCTCCTAAAGATTTCATTTCAATTGGAATTTGGTTATTCACGATGTACGATGATCCCTGTTAAGCATCCATGGCTGAATGGTTAAAGCGCCCAACTCATAATTGGCAAATTCGTAGGTTCAATTCCTGCTGGATGCACGCCAATGGGAACGTTCAATAAGTCTATTGGAATTGGCTCTGTATCAATGGAATCTCATCATCCATACATAACGAATTGGTATGGTATATTCATACCATAACATATGAACAGTAAGAACTAGAATTCTTATCGATACTGGAACTCATAGGGAAGAAAATGGATTTATGGATGGAATCAAATATGCAGTATTTACGGAAAAAAGTATTCGGTTATTGGGGAACAATCAATATACTTCTAATGTCGAATCAGGATCAACTAGGACAGAAATAAAGCATTGGGTCGAACTCTTCTTTGGTGTCAAGGTAATAGCTATGAATAGTCATCGACTCCCGGGAAAGGGTAGAAGAATGGGACCTATTATGGGACATACAATGCATTACAAACGTATGATCATTACGCTTCAACCGGGTTATTCTATTCCACCTCTTATAGAGAAAAGAACTTAAAGCAAACAAAATACTTAATAACACGGCGATACATTTATACAAAACTTCTACCCCGAGCACACGCAATGGAACCATAGACAGTCAAGTAAAATCCAATCCACGAAATAATTTGATCTATGGACAGCATCGTTGTAGTAAAGGTCGTAATGCCAGAGGAATCATTACCGCGGGGCATAGAGGGGGAGGTCATAAGCGTCTATACCGTAAAATCGATTTTCGACGGAATGAAAAAGACATATCTGGTAGAATCGTAACCATAGAATACGACCCTAATCGAAATGCATACATTTGTCTCATACACTATGGGGATGGTGAGAAGAGATATATTTTACATCCCAGAGGGGCTATAATTGGAGATACCATTGTTTCTGGTACAGAAGTTCCTATATCAATGGGAAATGCCCTACCTTTGAGTGCGGTTTGAACTATTGATTTACGTAATTGGAAGTAACCAATTAGGTTTACGACGAAACCTAGAAATCGATCACTGATCCAATTTGAGTACCTCGACGGGATAGACCTCAACAGAAAACTGTTGAGTAACGGCAGCAAGTGATTGAGTTCAGTAGTTCCTCATAGAAAATTATTGACTCTAGAGATATGGTAATATGGAGAAGACAAAATGGTTTGAAGCACGCACAGAACCGGAAGCGCCCCTTGTTTCAAAGAGAGGAGGACGGGTTATTCACATTTAATTTGATGGTCAGAGGCGAATTGAAAGCTAAGCAGTGGTAATGATAAAGATCCCCCGGGGAAAAATAGAGATGTCTCCTACGTTACCCGTAATATGTGGAAGTATCGACGTAATTTCATAGAGTCATTCGGTCTGAATGCTACATGAAGAACATAAGCCAGATGACGGAACGGGGAGACCTAGGATGTAGAAAATCATAACATGAGTGATTCGGCAGATTTGGATTCCTATATATCCACTCATGTGGTACTTCATCATACGATTCATATAAGATCCATCTGTATAGATATCATCATATACATCTAGAAAGCCGTATGCTTTGGAAGAAGCTTGTACAGTTTGGGAAGGGGTTTTTATTGATAAAAAAAGAATCTACTTCAACCGATATGCCCTTAGGCACGGCCATACATAACATAGAAATCACACTTGGAAAGGGTGGACAATTAGCTAGAGCAGCGGGTGCTGTAGCGAAACTGATTGCAAAAGAGGGTAAATCGGCCACATTAAGATTACCGTCTGGGGAAGTCCGTTTGATATCCAAAAACTGCTTAGCAACAGTCGGACAAGTGGGTAATGTTGGGGTGAACCAAAAAAGTTTGGGTAGAGCCGGATCTAAGTGTTGGCTAGGTAAGCGTCCTGTAGTAAGAGGAGTAGTTATGAACCCTGTAGACCACCCCCATGGGGGCGGTGAAGGAAGAGCCCCGATTGGTAGAAAAAAACCCACAACCCCTTGGGGTTATCCTGCGCTTGGAAGAAGAAGTAGGAAAAGGAAAAAATATAGTGATAGTTTTATTCTTCGTCGCCGTAAGCCGTAAATAGGAATATGGAAAATCGAATTTTTGGAATTTGAAATAATGTGATGGGCGAACGACGGGAATTGAACCCGCGCATGGTGGATTCACAGTCCACTGCCTTGATCCACTTGGCTACATCCGCCCCTTATCTAGCTAAAGGATTTTTTCCTTTTTCTTTTTCCATTCATATCATTATTGTATGGATTCTTACCTCCATACTTACGATCGAGATATTGGGCATTCTATGCCCATTTAAAAAATGTAAAAAAAGGGAGTAATCCACCGTGACACGTTCACTAAAAAAAAATCCTTTTGTAGCTAATCATTTATCGAGAAAAATCGAAAAACTCAACATGAGGGAGGAGAAAGAAATAATAGTAACTTGGTCTAGGGCATCTACCATTATACCCACAATGATCGGCCATACAATTGCTATTCATAATGGAAAGGAACATTTACCTATTTATATAACAGACCGTATGGTAGGTCATAAATTGGGAGAATTCGTGCCTACTCTAACTTTCGCAAGACATACGAAAAGCGATAATAAATCTCGTCGTTAATTTTTATAATCTTAATTTTAAAATTAAGAATTGTTTCTATAATATAATAATATAATGGAATATATATATATTTTTAAAATATAAAAATTCAAGCAAACAGGTAAGTTAAGTAAAATAGGCACTTTTTATTTATTGATTTTTTTTATTGATGGGAGATAACCTAATGAGGGATAACCTTACGAGATGGGATAGCTCGCGTCCGCGTACAGAAGTTAAAGTTTTAGCTCAACATATACATATGTCTGCTTTCAAAGCCCGAAGAGTAATTGATCAGATTCGTGGGCGTTCCTACGAGGAAACACTTATGATACTGGAACTCATGCCTTATCGAGCATCTTATCCAATTTTAAAATTGGTTTATTCCGCAGCAGCAAATGCTAGTCATAACATAGGCTTGAAGGAAGCTGATTCATTCATTAGTAAAGCTGAAGTCAACGGGGGTACTTTTGTAAAAAAGTTAAGACCTCGGGCTCGAGGGCGTAGTTATTCAATAAAAAGACCTACTTGTCATATAACAATTGTATTGAAGGATAAATCTAAATAAAATTATTTTTAGACTCATTTTTCGAAAAAAAATATATGGATGGAAAGATAATACAAATATAATAAAAAAATATGGGACAAAAAATAAATCCACTCGGTTTCAGACTTGGTACAACCCAAAATCATCATTCCTTTTGGTTTGCACAACCAAAAAATTTTTCTGCGGGTCTCCAGGAAGATGAAAAAATACGGAATTCTATCAAGAACTATGTACAAAAAAATAAGAGAGCATCCTCGGGTTTTGAAGGAATTACACGTATAGGAATTCAAAAAAGAATTGATTTAATCCAAGTAATAATACATATAGGATTCCCAAATTTATTAATAGAGGGCCGAAGACGAGGAATTGAAGAATTACAGATGAGTGTACAAAAGGAGTTTCACTCTGTGAACCGGAGACTCAACATTGCGATCACAAGAGTTGAAAAACCTTATGGACAACCTAATATTCTTGCGGAATATATAGCTTTACAATTAAAAAATAGAGTTTCGTTTCGAAAGGCAATGAAAAAAGCCATTGAATTAACGGAACAAACGGATACAAAAGGAATTCAAGTACAAATTGCAGGGCGTATCGACGGAAAAGAAATTGCACGCGTCGAATGGATTAGAGAGGGAAGGGTTCCCCTACAAACAATTCGCGCGAAAATTGATTATTGTTCCTATACAATTCGAACTATCTATGGAGTATTAGGCATAAAAATTTGGGTATTTGTAGACGAAAAATAATGGGCCCTTATTTGTCTTGTCATTCTGGCCGGCAATAAAAGAAAAATGTAAATAAAACCAAAACGAGCAATTCTAATTCTATAAGGCTGAATTAAAATTCAACTTCGACCGACCATTTATTTAATATAATTGCTATGCTTAGTGTGTGACTCGTTAGTTTTTTTTAGAGTTTAGTTGGGATTCAAAAAAAGACTGAGCTCCACTATAAACTAAAGTAACCATATAAACTAATAACCAACTTATGGCTTCGTATTGTTGAGATTCCAAGAAAGAGTCGCTATATGACTAGATCAATCATATAGTTGTAGCAACTTAAATTTTTGCCATAAAAGATAAATAACTAGATTGTAATTGTAAAGCAAAAACAAGGAATGTAGATAAATGGAAGGATGATAGAAAGAAAGAATAAAAATTTCAATGAGATAGCATTCCAATATGTATGGCCTATGAATCATTTCAAAAAGGCAGTGTGATAACGCATCAATACTGAAATATAAATAAAAAAGAGCCTAGAGTTAATCAAAACTGAGGAGATTAACTCAGGAATGAATTTAGTCGTGGGCTCCATTGCAGAGTTCAGGCCTAACCATTAACAGAGAAGCTATGGGAACGACAGAACCTGTGAGTACATAGGATTTAATTGAAAACGAATCCTAATAATTCATTGGGTAGGATGGCGGAACACACCAAGAACGAATTGATTTATTCAGAAAGGTCGCGGATTGACCCTCCGAATGAAGCAGAAATGAGTCAATATTCGCCCGCGAAACCTTTATTTATTGTATTGGATTTTGGCCCGATTCCAATTCAATAGAAGTAATTCATTACGTTATACAAAAAAATAAGAAGCATTATCTATATAGATATATATAAAATAAATATACATGCTCGGCTGTATATCTTGTATAGACAGCTTGCTAGATAACAAATGAAATACCAACGAATCCCATTACATGAGTATATCATTTATTTAATACATTATGAAATACATATTAAATACATATGTATCTGTTATATTATTGATTATTGAATTGGAATCCTTTCATTCGCGAGGAGCTGGATGAGAAGAAACTCTCATGTCCGGTTCTGCAATAGAGATGGAATTAAGAAACAACCATCAACTATAACCCTAAAAGAACCAGATTTCGTAAACAACATAGAGGAAGAATGAAGGGAATATCTTGTCGAGGTAATCATATTAGTTTTGGTAGATACGCCCTTCAGGCACTTGAACCCGCTTGGATCACGGCTAGACAAATAGAAGCAGGACGAAGAGCAATGACACGATATGCCCGCCGTGGTGGAAAAATTTGGGTACGTATATTTCCCGACAAACCCGTTACGGTAAGACCTACGGAAACGCGTATGGGTTCGGGCAAGGGATCCCCTGAATATTGGGTATCCGTTGTTAAACCGGGTCGAATACTTTATGAAATGAGCGGAGTATCAGAAACCGTAGCTAGAGCTGCTATTAAAATAGCAGCCTGCAAGATGCCTATAAAAACTCAATTCATTATTGCAAGATAGGGCTATAGAGAAGGGGGGTGTATTGAGGACGAACCGTGGGTTTATATTTATGGACAGACAATATTTCTTTTTTCCTCCATCCTTCGCATTGAAATAACAGATAAAAAAAAAATGATATGATTCAACCTCAGACCCTTTTGAATGTAGCAGATAACAGCGGAGCTCGAAAATTGATGTGTATTCGAATCATAGGGGCTGGCAATCACCGATATGCTCATATTGGCGACGTTATTGTTGCTGTAATTAAAGAAGCAGTACCAAATATGCCTCTAGAAAGATCAGAAGTTATTAGGGCTGTAATTGTACGTACGTGTAAAGAACTTAAACGCGACAACGGTATGATAATACGATATGATGACAACGCCGCGGTTGTTATTGATCAAGAAGGAAATCCAAAAGGAACTCGAGTTTTTGGTGCGATCGCCCGGGAATTGAGACAGTTGAATTTTACTAAAATAGTTTCATTAGCCCCCGAGGTCTTATAAATACTAGTAGATTAGACTATAGTAAGGTATCTGAACTGAAATAGATTAGATACCTTAGTAGATTGTGCCTCACGCATATACTTTGTAATATAATAGTATTAATAATCTAATAATTCAAAAAAACCAAAGAAAAAACATGTTGATTATATCAAAATTAGGGGTACCAATAATTATAGCTTGTCATGGGTAAGGATACTATTGCCGATATAATAACTTCTATAAGAAATGCTGACATGGAAAACAAAGGAACAGTTCGAATAGCATCTACTAATATCGCCGAAAACATTGTTAAAATACTTCTACGAGAAGGTTTTATTGAAAACGTTCGAAAACATCAGGAAAGTCACAAATACTTCTTGGTTTTAACCCTGCGACATAGAAGGACTAGGAATAGGAAAGGAATATATAGAACTATTTTAAAGCGTATCAGCCGACCCGGCCTACGAATCTATTCCAACTATCAACGAATTCCTAAGATTTTAGGCGGAATGGGGATTGTCATTCTTTCTACCTCTCGCGGTATAATGACAGATCGAGAAGCTAGACTAGAACGAATTGGGGGAGAAATTTTGTGTTATATATGGTGATACTTCCCTTCGGGTATACTAATCTTATCTCTAACTTCCCATTTATTCGTGAAATAGAGAGGAAAAGCAAGTTATATAACCCCTCCCTCATTAGTTGATACCTCAAGCGGGTGCCTGGAATGAAAGAACACAAATTGATTCATGAGGGGTTAATTACCGAATCGCTTCCAAACGGCATGCTATGCTCCGGGTACGTTTAGATAATGAGGATCTAATTCTAGGTTATGTTTCGGGGAAGATTCGGCGCAGTTTTATACGAATACTACTAGGAGATAGAATCAAAATCGAAGTAAATGGTTATGATTCAACCGGGGAGCGTATAATTTATAAACTT